TGGGATATGCGTTTGAAATAGATGCTCGAGTTATTACATATATCATGATCGATACATAAATGGATCGAGTCATCTGTTCTTTTACCCAAGAAAAAGTCTTTCTATTTTGCATGGTCCAATCATTGATCCCGGAATTTCTACAATAAATTTGATAGGTAGCTAGTTGAATTCCCTATCCACAAGTTTGCCATTGTATTCATTGTACTAAAAGAATTGTACTGGTGGAATATAGTATGAATACCTTAAATTGAAAAGGTAGAAGTATAAAGAAATCATTTCCAATATGTTCAATATGAATTATTCTTTATACACGAAGAAAAATTCTGATTTGATTGATATCAAGAGATCTAATGAATTCTTTATTCATTCATTGAATGATAAATTACTACAAGCGAAGGAGATACACGATTTAAAAAATGGAAGATCCAATATTTCACAATTGTATCTAGAATTACTGGAAAAGTGGAAACAAGACCAGATAGAATCTGATCATTCTGAGCTAATCCAAAATCGTTGTAGATCGAACCAATCATTAGTTCCCAACCATGGGTCGAGTGAAATCCGATCCATAAATCAGTAACTAAAAGAATCAAAAAAGCTTTGATTGTGTCACTTAAATTATAGAGAAATTCCTGAATCCAAGAATTTAGAATGAAAAGTTCTTCATTACCCAGAAAAAAATAACCACTTATAATCGCGAAACAGATTATATTTGTTGAGAAATGCAAAATGATATGGAAATAAGATTCATTGTGTTTTTGGACCAATTGTATCGTTTCCTTGTGCATTCCTATATGCAGCCTCTGCATATGTGTCTCCGAGTACTCCTTTATCATCTCGTCCAACAGGAATAGTTCTTCTAATTCCATAAATTTTTCTAAAACATTTTTCTCTTGAATGTCATTCAAAAGGATTTCGGATTGCCTGGTATTCCAACAATTAAGAACCCAAGTTTCTAGACATTTATTAAATAAGAGAGAAACCCACCAGGGCAAAAAGAGTATAGACACAAGATATGGGAGGGAAGCCAATGCTTTCTTTTTTTTCATTCTGTATCTGTGATGTGAATTGTTAATGAACCTGTTTCATTCGTCGATTCTATCTGATCTATGATGAGATTTCTATGAAGCACGAGTTCTATAACAAGAGCTTATAACTCTAACAAGAACAAGGTATCGAATCTAAGCTATGGATCTTTTCTTTTTTTTTTTCGTGTAAAAATTGAGTCTTTGGATCTAGAATAGAACATAGAAAAAGGGCCCTTTTCGAATGAAAAAAAGAAGTAAATATTCCTTCCATATTCCAGAGATCTCAATTAGGCAAATTGGAACCGATTTCATCTTCATTTCTTCCTTTCGATGAAGACTCGAAAAACACATTTGAACGAACAAATATTATTTGATTTGGATTTCAAGACGAACCCTACCGGATCCTTTCATTCTTTTATTTTGAATTCAAAATATTTCACTGTCTAACCGCAGCGCGGTTATAGGGTATCAATTCAAAATCTGGGGCTTAAAAAGAGGAATTATGCTTTACGAAAACAAAATACATGTTAGGGTCTTTTAGGATATTGGATGAACCTATACTTTTTAGACCCCTTTTATACTAGTATACTAGTATAAAAGAGTGAAGTTGGACGCCATACGTATGCGTATACAAAAGAGTTTTTGTGTACAAATAGTTTCTATTCTCCTTAATATATTTGATTAGTTCTAATAGATTTTATTAGAATTGTTCCATATACGTCCTCCTGCTTTTGAGATGTATAATGTATATGGACTGCTGCCTCAACGGAACAGGAAACTAGAATATAGTATCTTTTGTAAGTTGTCTTAAAAATATAATTAGTAAGTTCCTTCTCTCATGCTGATATTGATTCTTCAGTTCATTTCAAAAGACTTCAATGGGTACGCGCAAGAAAGAGGCCGATTCGGCAGCTTTTTGTTCAATTTCTCGTGGAGTCAAATTCTCATCAGTACGAGTCAATGGAATGGCTCCTTGGCCCCTGATGTCCATATAAAGGACACGACGAGTAAAAAGGCCCTCTCTCACCTCCATTCTGATTGATTTGATATCTTTCAGAAAGAAACGAAGGAAGATGCGACGATTTATTCCAGGAAATCCCCAACGAAAAAGGCACATTATACCTTCTTTTCTATCGAATAGGTCATAACCACTACCTACATTCCATGAAATCGTGCACCACAAATAAGAACTAATGAATAGACCTGCGATCCCATAGAAAGACATCACGATCCCTTGTGGGAAAAAAAGAATTTGCTGAGACGGCAATACGGATATCAGATTTCTACCAAGATAAATGGAAGTTCCAACCACTAAGAATCCCAGTGAACCTAAAAAAAGGATACAGGCCCAGCAAAAATTACTTGTCTTTCGAGACCCCGTTATAAGTTCTATCCATATATGTTCTGATCGCCAGTTCATACTATACTAGATCCAGTTGCATTCGATTGGAATTTAGAGAATAACCCAAATGGATTTGACTCGACTTTTCTTGCTTGATCCCGAAGTCACTTTCATCAACTAGCAGTATTCCGACGGGAACCGTTAGAAAGAATTAGTTAGATACATTGAGTTTCTATTTCAAATATTTTCAAAAAAGATTTGCTTATCATTTTGAATTGAATCGTTTAATTGATTAAGCTAGAACCGCATATACATGCATTAACGCGTATATTATGCATCGGCATACATAAAAACTCTTCCATTTGTTTTCGGAAAGGCCACATATCATATATCCTACCATATTACATTAAAAAGTATCTGTACGATGATCCAGTGTGAAAAGAAATTGATGGGATTTGGTCCCATCGTATTTAGACAATCTTATTTCTTTGGACATAAAGAGATAAAGAAGCCATTGCGATTGCCGGAAAGACTAGGCCTACTAAAGGAACAAAAATAGAGGGAAAGTTCAAATCTATCATAGAATGGGTACCTCAAATTATAATTATAAAGATATCTTATGATAAGTCTATCTATTAGAAAGAATAAGAAGATAATCTTCATATGAAGTAATTAAGAATTAAGAAGTGCAACGAATGTATAACGAATTAAGAAGTGCAACGAATGTATAACTAAATGAAGTGTACCTATCCCTCTTTCTACACAAATATGTATGAGAATCCGCTTTCATAAATTTGATTCTTCTTCTCCCATCCTTATCTTCTTTCTATCTTTTCTTTCAAAACACCTTTTTGTTTTGAAAGAAAAGATAAAAAAGAGTTTCTTATGAATTCGCGACTTTAACCAATCCTATCCAACAAAAAGGGATTCCGAGTGAAAAACTAGGTCTCTCGGTAAATAGAAAGAACTTCTATATTCTTATTCTTCTTATTTTTTATTTGAATATTTCTATTTTCTTTATTTGTTTTGATATTTCTTCTTTTTTTTTATTACAATGAACTAAATGCTTATTCGTTACAAAGTTACAAATAAAAATAACAGAAACTAGTGCTATACTTCCTTTTGAAAATGAAGTATTTCAACCTTTTTCACAATCTTTTTTTAATCTTGATTCAAGGGAAGGAAACCATGTAGCTGAAATAACTCATTCAGAACACCCTTTAAAGGATTACGTGGTACGATTGGGTCGAATAAGCCCTTATGGAATGAATACTCAGCCACTTGTGAACCGTCGGGTACTGTCTTTTTCAATGTTTGTTCAATTACTCTTTTCCCCGCAAACGCAATGTAGGCATTAGGTTCGGCAATAATGATATCTCCCAACATACCAAAACTTGCTGTAACTCCGCCAGTTGTAGGAGATGTAAGGATTGATACATAGAATAACTTTTTATTTGATTGATAATCATATGAAGCAGAAGATATTTTAGCCATTTGTATCAAACTCAAACTCCCTTCTTGCATGCGTGCTCCTCCAGAAGCACATACAATAATGACAGGTAGAGATCTATTAGTAGCATACTCGATCAAACGGGTGATTTTCTCACCTACTACGGATCCCATACTACCTCCCATAAACTGAAAATCCATAACTCCAATTGCTATGGGAATACTATTTAGTTGACCTACACCCGTTTGAACAGCTTCAGTTAAACCCGTTTTTTTTTGATAAAAATAGATGCGATCTATATAAGGTTCCTCCTCTGACTGAAATTCAATGGGGTCTATAGAGACCATATCTTCATCCATAGGCTCCCAAGTGCCAGGATCAAGAAAAAGTTCGATTCTATCTGAACTACTCATTTTCAAATGATATCCGCAGTGTTCACAAATATTCATTTTTGACCTAAAAAATTTTTTATAATTGAATCCATAACAATTTTCGCATTGAACCCATAACTGTTTGTATTTTGTATTTATATCAAAATCATTAGATCCTCCTCTTCTATTGAAAGAACTGCTACTAGTTTGGATACTAGAATTTTCACTTTCAATGCTACTTACACTTTTTATACTTTCCGTACAGATGAAATTAAAAAAGTAACTGCCGATACCACTGTAAATGTCACTATTATAACTTATTTCAAAACGAAGATAACTATCAATGCAACTATTAATGTGATTATTCCAATTAGATTGAGTATCATACATGGAATAATAATAGTAGTAATTGCTACTCTTAGACCCACTATTGAAATAACTAGAAAAAAAAATCTCTAGTTCACTCAAAAAAGAACTAGCATTGTCAATATCAAAAATCTGATTTTCAATATCAAAATATACGGAATAACTGTCACCATTACTAGTTCTAACTAAAAAAGTATCATCAGAGATCAAACTCCAAATATTCCTGCTATCAAATAAATAATTTAGATAATGAATATTACTGAAACTGTAACTGCCCCAACTAGGAATATGTTTCTCCTCATCATTTAGAATAGGTTCTTCACTTCCACTGGTATGTCCAAGAGCATCAAGACTATCCATTGATTTACTTAGTCCACACCTATGTTCTAACTTCTTGTGAAACAACATCGAATTGAACCTACATTTTTCCATAGAGTCTTTCT